AGTCTTTGATATAGTGTGGTAGAAAGAGCTATATATAGCTCTTTCTACCGCACTATACAATTGAGTATTGTAGAATATTTCATATTCTTAGTACATAAAACATAAAGTTGTATTGTATACAGAAAGAAGCTTTCTCTTATATAGATCAATTTACAATAGATATCTATATCTAAGTAATAATATATATTAGGCGTACATCAAAATGAAATAGCACTCGAATTTTCTATTTTTTCTATACACCCATTTGTATGCATTTCAATTAATCCAAAAGAATTGCAAGTCAACTGCTTTAATTCCTGATTTTTTATATCTCTTCTTATGCTTATGGATCCGCCCATCGAAAGAATTAATGTAGGAAGAATAGTACGGGCATATACTATATACCATATAAATACCATATCATATATTAGAGAATTGTAGAAATCTAATCTAATAATATAATACTACTGATATATCTAAGAAATAATATATAGATAAACTAAAGCAAGTCAAGTTTTTTTTTAAGCTTTCGCAAAACGATCACAATTGATACAAGTAGATTTTTCAGTAAAGTACTAAATTAGTAATATTCCTAGCTCTAAAGCCCACTCCTTCCCCATACTACAAGTGAAAGAGAAAATGTAAACACTACCATTAAAGCAGCCCAAGCGAGACTTACTATATCCATGCGAATGATGTCCCCTATCTCTATGAAATGAAGGAATTATTCCATTATTGATTCATAATCATAGTGGAATCAATGGTGCAGAGTCAAAATAGGATTCTTACTTACGGCTCTTTATGAAAGAATTTCATGAATCCACTCATAATCAGAATAGCTCAAACCAATCATTAATAAGATTGGGTTGCTTCAGATTTATTGGTACCTTTTTGAGCCACACTCAGAACCCAGATTTTGAGAAAAAAGATGACAGTCTTTTATAGGCCCTACGGGTTCTCAAAATCAAGTATAAATAGACCTAGCCCTTGCCTATGCTTTTGCGGGGCAAGAATTCGTCAAGTTCGATCAAAAAATTCCAAGTATTTTTTTGTTGATCAGGCGACACCCAGATTCGAACTGGGGATAAAGGATTTGCAGTCCCCCGCCTTACCACTTGGCCATGCCGCCAAATTCCATCCAAAATGGATAAAGAAATAATAGAATTATATATATTATATATTCTTATACTTATATTCTCTTTCTATAATCTATAATAATATAATTCTATTATTTCTAATTATATTATTATTCTATTTCTTTTCCTCTCCTCATTTTGTTTTGATTTTAATTTTTTACTTTCTTAATTTCTTTTATTTTTGGATCTTGAATCCGATTGTACTTATTTTTTTTTCCAAATTTTATTGGATCCTGTTTCTATTCTTTTCTTCGATTGATTTTATCTCAAAACACGCGTCGCTTAAAAACTTACCTTCTCTTTTCACTTTTCTATAGAAAAGTGAAAAGATTCCCGGCCCCGGTCACAGACTGTAAAATGCAGGGCAATTTAGAATAATTAACTCTTTACTTCATTAACTATTTACTTATTAATCTTTTACTCTTACTTACTTTTCTTACTTACTTTTCTTACTTACTTTTCTTACTTTGAATTAGTGAACAGCTCTTAATTTTGTATCTCCATTTGTATTACCTTAATGGATGCAAAATCCAATTGATTTACGACTAATCATTATCTATTACATTATTAATTAGAATTATAAGAAAATATATGTGTATATGTAAACCCCAGAACAGTGTAAACTCCAGAACAGAAATTTTTATACATGGATACCGAGCCCAGGTCTATTTCTTATGCACATATCCCTATATAGGATCAGGGTCATCGTGCTTTAATATTTCATTGAATATTGAATATGAATAGAAGATAGACATTATGTATAGAGTGCGACCTAACCTATGTTGCACCAAGTTCAATTATGATAAAAGATGTGATATACGGATAGCTATATTAGCATGTACTTCCTAAAGATTACTCCTATGACTATATACGTACGCAATTCCATTGTATTTTAGAAATTATACTACCAAAAAAAGATTTGAGAATTCCTTTTTGAACATTCAATTGTGTGTGCTAAAAAAAGGGAAACTCTATGCTGTTCCTGATTCTTCTGTTTTTATCTCATTCATAGAGAGCAGATTGAATCCTAAATTCATTGATTTTTTATTTTTTTGCACCCTAATCATAATATCATAATAAAAGAATTAGGTATAAATTGGATCAATTTTGATATCCGATAAAAGACTCCATCAGCCTAAGTGACAGAATTTTTCCCGGGAATGCTTTATAAATTTCCATTTCTTTCTATTTGTACCTGGCTCAAGCTCAAATTCGAACTTGCATCAAAAATGCCCTACATTTCTCTGTCTTGCTTCCGTTCATACGTATGATATAGATATATATGGATGGAGTTGACTAAAATTTTATGTGATTCAGTAAACAGAATATCCATTCCATAATTGCTAGATCAATCGTTAGGGTTCGATGAATAGTGAGCCAAGCCAATAATGGGATTTTTTCAATAAAGAGGAAACTTAAGATTAAGATGATCCAGAATGGAAATGAGGGAATGTCCACAATACCTGGATTTAGCCAGATACAATTTGAGGGATTTTGTAGGTTCATTAATCAGGGCTTGGCGGAAGAATTTCATAAGTTTCAAAAAATTGAAGATAGAGATCAAGAAATTGAATTTAAATTATTTGTGGAAACATATCAATTGGTAGAGCCCTTGATAAAAGAAAGAGATGCTGTGTATGAATCACTCACATATTCTTCTGAATTATATGTACCCGCGGTCTTAATTTGGAAAACCGGTAGAAATATGCAAGAACAAACCGTTTTTATTGGAAACATCCCTATAATGAATTCTTTTGGAACCTCTATAATAAATGGAATATACCGAATTGTGATCAACCAAATATTGCAAAGTCCCGGTATTTACTACCGTTCAGAATTGGAACATAACGGAATTTCTGTCTATACCAGTACTATAATATCGGATTGGGGGGGAAGGTCGGAATTAGAAATTGATAGAAAAGCAAGGATATGGGCCCGTGTAAGTAGAAAACAAAAAATATCTATTCTAGTTCTATCATCAGCTATGGGTTCGAATATAAGAGAAATTCTAGAGAATGTTTGTTACCCTGAAATTTTCTTGTCTTTCCCAAATGATAAAGAGAAAAAAAAGATTGGATCAAAAGAAAATGCTATTTTGGAGTTTTATCAACAATTTGCCTGTGTAGGGGGGGATCCGGTATTTTCTGAGTCCTTATGCAAGGAATTACAAAAGAAATTTTTTCAACAAAGATGTGAATTAGGAAAGATTGGTCGACGAAATATGAACCGGAGACTTAATCTTGATATACCCCAAAACAATACTTTTTTGTTACCACGAGATCTATTGGCTGCTGTGGATCATTTGATTGGAATGAAATTGGGAATGGGTACACTTGACGATATGAATCACTTGAAAAATAAACGTATTCGTTCTGTAGCAGATCTATTACAGGATCAATTCGGATTGGCTCTTGTTCGTTTAGAAAATACGGTTCGAGGAACTATATGTGGAGCAATCAGGCATAAATTGATACCGACTCCTCAAAATTTGGTAACTTCAACTTCATTAACAACTACTTATGAATCGTTTTTTGGCCTACACCCTTTATCTCAAGTTTTGGATCGAACTAATCCGTTGACACAAATTGTTCATGGGCGAAAATGGAGTTATTTGGGTCCTGGAGGATTGACGGGGCGAACTGCTAGTTTTCGGATACGAGATATCCACCCGAGTCACTATGGACGTATTTGTCCAATTGACACGTCCGAAGGAATCAACGTTGGACTTATTGGATCATTAGCTACTCATGTGAAGGTTGGTTATTGGGGATCTATAGAGAGTCCGTTTTATGAATTATCTGATAGATCAAAAGAGGCACAGATGGTTTATTTATCACCAAATAGAGATGAATATTATATGGTAGCAGCAGGAAATTCTTTGGCCTTGAATCGGGGTATTCAAGAACAACAGGTTGTTCCAGCTCGATATCGTCAAGAATTCCTGAGTATTGCATGGGAAGAGATTCATCTTAGAAGCATTTTTCCCTTCCAATATTTTTCTATTGGGGCTTCCCTCATTCCTTTTATCGAGCATAATGATGCGAATCGAGCTTTAATGAGTTCTAATATGCAGCGCCAAGCAGTTCCCCTTTCTCGGTCCGAGAAGTGCATTGTTGGAACTGGGTTGGAAGGCCAAACGGCTCTAGATTCGGGGATTTCAGCTATAGCCGAACGCAAGGGAAAAATCATTTCTACTGATACTCAAAAGATCATTTTCTCAAGTAATGGGGATACTCTAAGCATTCCATTAGTTATGTATAAACGTTCCAACAAAAATACTTGTATGCATCAAAAAACTCAGGTTCAGCGGGGTAAATACATTAAAAAGGGACAAATTCTAGCGGGTGGTGCGGCTACAGCTGGTGGGGAACTCGCTTTAGGAAAAAATGTATTAGTAGCTTATATGCCATGGGAAGGTTACAATTTTGAAGACGCAGTACTAATTAGCGAACGTCTGGTCTATGAAGATATTTATACTTCTTTTCACATCCGGAAATATGAAATTCAGACTCATGTAACAAGCCAAGGTCCTGAAAGAATCACTAAGGAGATCCCGCATTTAGAGGCTCGTTTACTCCGAAATTTAGACAGAAATGGAATTGTGATGCTGGGATCTTGGATAGAAACAGGTGATATCTTAGTAGGTAAATTAACACCTCAGACAGCGAGCGAATCGTCATATGCCCCGGAGGATAGATTATTACGAGCTATACTTGGCATTCAGGTATCCACTTCAAAAGAAACTTCTCTCAGACTACCTATAGGGGGAAGGGGTCGAGTTATTGATGTGAGATGGATCCATAGAAAGGGGGTTTCCAATTCTAATCCAGAAAGGATTCGTGTATATATTTCACAGAAACGTGAAATCAAAGTAGGTGATAAAGT